CTTATTTTCATATTTCTTATTCCTTACCTTAATTCTGAATCTACTCTTTTGAAGAAAATAAGTTTCTTGAATATTTTTTTTTTAACTTCGAATTGTGTCCCCATGAAAGGAATGTTTAAAAAATCACCTAATCGTTCGAATCTTTGTTGCGAAGTCTATAAATTATACGTCCTCTGGTTGAATCATAACGACTTACTTCAATTTTTACTCTATCTCCTGGTAGTATCCGTATAAAACTGCGCCGGATCCTCCCTGAAGCATAACCTAGAATTAGATCTTCATTATCTAAACGGACCCGGAACATACCGTTGGGAAGTGATTCAGTAATTAAACCTTCATGAATCAATTTTTGTTCTTTCATTCCAGGTAACCCCCTTGAAGTATCAACTAATGAAGGAAGAGGTATATAACTCACTTTTCCTCTCTATTTCACAAATGGGAAGTTAGAGATAAAATTAGGATACCAGAGGAGGAGGATTACCATATATAATACAAAATTTCTCCTCCAAATCTTTCTAGTCGAGCTTCTCGATCTGTCATTATACCTTGAGAAGTAGAAAGAATTACAATTCCCATTCCACCTAAAATCTTAGGAATTCGTTGATAGTTGGAATAAATTCGTAAACCGGGTCGGCTGATACACTTTAAAACGGTTCTATATATTCCTTTCCTAGTCTTTCTATGTCGCAGGGTTGAAACCAAGAAATATTTGTTATTTTCCTGATGTTTCCGAACATTTTCAATAAAACCTTCTCGTAGAAGTATTTTAACAATGTTTTCGGTGGTATTAGTAGATGTTATTCGAACCGTTCCTTTTTTATTCATGTCAGCATTTCTTATAGAAGTTATTATATCGGCAATAGTGTCCCTACCCATAACGAACTATAATTTTTTGTGCCTCCTAATTTTGATATAATCAACATGTTTCCTTTTTTATTTTTTTTTTTTTTTTTTTTTTTTGAATTATTAAATTAAATTTTAAAAAGTATATGCGTGAGACACAATCTATTAATTTGATCTATTTCAGATAGCCTACTATATCATAGTGTCATCTACTAGTATTTATAATACCTCGGGAGCTAATGAAACTATTTTAGTAAAATTCAACTGTCTCAATTCCCGAGCGATCGCACCAAAAACTCGAGTTCCTTTTGGATTTCCTTCTTGATCAATGACGACCGCTGCATTGTCATCATATCGTATTATCATACCGTTGTCACGTTTGAGTTCTTTACATGTACGTACAATTACAGCTCTAATGACTTCTGATCTTTCTATAGGCATATTTGGCACTGCTTCTTTGATTACAGCAACAATAACGTCACCAATATGAGCATATCGGTGATTACCAGCTCCTATGATTCGAATACACATCAATTCTCGAGCTCCGCTGTTATCCGCTACATTCAAAAGGGTCTGAGGTTGAATCATATATTTTTTATTTGAATCTGTTATTTCTTATTTGAATCTGTTATTTCAATGCAAAGGATGAAGGAAAAAAAGAAATATTGTCCGTCCAGAATAAACCTGCGGTTGTTTTTTCATCCTCAATATCCCTTTTGTTTAGTTCTACATCCCTATCGTGAAATAACAAATTGAGTTCGTATAGGCATTTTGCACGCAGCTATTTCAATAGCTGCTCTGGCTATAGTTTCTGATACTCCGTCCATTTCATAAAGTATTCGACCCGGTTTAACAACAGATACCCAATATTCGGGGGATCCCTTTCCCGAACCCATACGTGTTTCCGTAGGTCTTACTGTAACAGGTTTGTCGGGAAATATACGTACCCATATTTTTCCACCACGACGCGCATATCGTGTCATTGCTCTCCGCCCCGCTTCTATCTGTCTAGCTGTGATCCAAGCGGGTTCAAGCGCCTGAAGAGCGTATCCGCCGAAACAAATATGATTGCCTCGATAAGATATTCCCTTCATTCTTCCTCTATGTTGTTTACGAAATCTGGTTCTTTTGGGGTTATAGTTGATGGTTGTTTCTTAATTCCATCTCTATTGCAGAACCGGACATGAGAGTTTCTTCTCATCCAGCTCCTCGCGAATGAAACGATTCAATAATATTACAGATACGCATGTATAATTATTATAAATAATTATTAAATATAATAATTATTTATAATAATAAATAATAATATAAGTAATTATAAGTAATGAATGGCATTTATTGATATTTAATTTGTTACATATTTAATTTGTTACAAAGGAAGATGTATATACAAAATATACAGCTAGACGTGTATATTATTAGATATAGAAAATATAAAATTTTTTTTTAGAATATAACGTAGAATATAATGAATCCTTATTTTTACCTCTATCGAATCGCGCCAAAAATTGTAATCCAATAAATAAAGATTTCGCGGGCGAATATTGACTCTTTCATTCGTAGTGTCAGTCAATTCATGACACCTCTCAGAATAAATCAATTTTTGATTGGTTCGTTCCGCCATCCCACCCAATGAATTATTAGGATTCGTTTTCAA